TTGCAAACCCCTATAGACATCCTAATATTCTTGCAGAATTTATAGCCGGACAATTAAGGAATAGAGTTTCGTTTCGTAAAGCAATGAAAAAAGCTATTGAATTAACTGAACAGGCGGGTACAAAAGGAGTTCAAGTACAAATTGCGGGACGTATCGACGGAAAAGAGATTGCACGTGTCGAATGGATCAGAGAGGGTAGGGTTCCTCTACAAACCATTCGAGCTAAAATTGATTATTGTTCCTATACAGTTCGAACTATTTATGGGGTATTAGGAATCAAAGTTTGGATATTTGTAAATAAAGAATAAAAACATTATCCTTTTCTTTAAGGTTCCATGTTTCGGTAAAACCAAAAAATTACAAATTCTTACATTGTTATTCCAAAAAAAAATGATAATTTTTCAAATTTTATAAGATTGAATAAATAATTTCAATTAATCATTTGATATTGATATAATTGCTATGCTTAGTGTGCGACTCGTTGGTTTTTTTTTAGAGTGGTTAGAGTTCAACAATAAAATAAACCGACTTGTAGTATGAATTAATTAAAAATGAACTAATAACCAACTCATCGCTTCGGATTATCTGGATTTAAAGAACTAATCCAAATTAAAAATATAAATAAAGATATGATATTTTGGTGATATAATTATAGCAACTGAGATATTAGATATTGTATAAAAAAAAAAGAAAAACGAATCTTATTATTAGTTGTAAAGCAATAAGAATATACAGATAAATGAAAGGGTGAAAGAAAGAGAGAAAATAGAATATAATAATAGAATATAAATAAATATACAGCAATGATATAGAATTCGAATATGTAAAGGTCTTTTGGTTATCTCATAAAAGGTAGTGTAATAAAGCATCAATACTAACTAATCCATATATGGATAAATATATTCCCATAATAAACAAATCAAGAGCATTGGGTCAATAAAAACTAAGAAGGTTGATTCAAGAAAAAAGAAAATATATATATTATTTTAAATCTTATTTGAAAGGCTCCATTGTAGAATTCCAGACCTAATCATTAATCGAGAAGCGATGGGAACGACGAAACCTGTGAATATCTAAGATTTTTTTAAACAAATCTTTATGATTCATTGGGCAGGATAGCGGAATGAACCAAGAACCAATCCATTTTTTTTTTTAGGAGTCATGGGATAACCCTACATTACATCTAAAAGAAAATGGATAATGAAAGAGTAAATATTCGCTCGCGAGATTTTTTTTTTTATTTAAAAATTGGAGCCAATCCGATACGATAAATATTAAATAAAAAAAAGATTCGTTAGAACCTTCTATTATAATAGAACAAAACATCTAGTTATATATAACTAACTATATACAACTATATATATAGTTATATATAGTTATAACCATATGGGTAGGAAAAATTGTCTAGTAAGAATACATGGCTAGTTCTATATCAAAACAAGATATACAAATTACCAATAGATCAGTCGATTCTATGAAATATCAAAAAAACCCCGCGATTCTATTATATTATTCATTAAACATATGTATATATTGTATATTATATTGGGATTGGTAAAATCTATCTATTTTGTTTAATTACTTTATTCGCGAGGAGCCGTATGAGGTGAAAATCTCATGTACGGTTCTGTAATAGCGATGGAATTTGAAAACAACCATCAACTATAACCCCAAAAGAACCAGATTCCGTAAACAACATAGAGGCAGAATGAAAGGAATATCCTATCGAGGTCATAATATTTGCTTCGGAAGATATGCTCTTCAGGCACTTGAGCCCGCTTGGATCACATCTAGACAAATAGAAGCAGGGCGGCGGGCAATGTCACGAAATGTCCGACGAGGTGGACAAATATGGGTACGCATATTTCCAGACAAACCGGTTACAGTAAGACCTACCGAAACGCGTATGGGTTCGGGAAAAGGATCTCCCGAATATTGGGTAGCTGTCGTTAAACCAGGTCGAATACTTTATGAAATGGGCGGAGTCGCGGAAAATATAGCCAGAAGGGCTATTTCAATAGCAGCATCAAAAATGCCTATCCGAACTCAATTCATTATTTCACGATAATAATTAGAACCAAAGGAAAGAGGTCTTTAGGAAGAAAAATAATTGCAATTGTAGGTTTCTTTTTTTTGTTGAATGCAGAATATTCTTTTTTTTTTACTTCAAGCTTTTGACTGAAAGAACAGAAAAAATGAAAATAATATGATTCAACCTCAAACCCATTTGAATGTAGCCGATAACAGCGGAGCCCGCCAATTGATGTGTATTCGAATCATAGGAGCCAGTAATCGACGATATGCTTATATTGGTGACATTGTTGTTGCTGTAATCAAGGAAGCAGTACCCAATACGTCTTTAGAAAGATCAGAAGTGATCAGAGCTGTAATTGTACGTACTTGTAAAGAACTCAAACGTAACAACGGCATGATAATACAGTATGATGATAATGCTGCGGTTGTGATTGATCAAGAAGGAAATCCAAAAGGAACTAGAATTTTTGGCGCAATCCCCCGGGAATTGAGACAGTTAAATTTCACTAAAATAGTTTCATTAGCACCTGAGGTATTATAAGCCGAAACCATGATATAGATATATCATTTGTGAATGAAATAGATTACTTAATAGATTATGTCTTACACATATACCCTCTGTAGTAATTAATTCTATTAGTAGTATATTATATATATGTATATATAATTTTATATAATAAAAAAAAAAATATTTTCATATTTCAATCTCATATTTGAAAATAAATATCAAATATTGAATATATATATTTTAAATAAAATTTAATAAAAAAAGTAAAAGAAAAAGGAGCATGTTGATTATATCGAAAGGAAAGGGCAACATAGATTTTTCTTTATTATGGGTAAGGACACCATCGCTGACATAATAACCTCCATACGAAATGCTGACATGAATAGAAGAGGAACGGTTCAAATACCATCTACTAACATCACTGAAAACATTGTAAAAATGCTTTTACGAGAGGGTTTTATTAAAAACGTGAGAAAACATAGGGAAAGGGACAATTTTTTTTTAGTTTTAACTCTACGGTATAGAAGAAATAGAAAAGGATCATATAAAACGAGTTTGACTTTAAAACGGATCAGTACACCCGGTCTACGAATCTATTCGAATTATCAACAAATTCCAAGAATTTTAGGAGGGATGGGGATTGTAATTCTTTCTACTTCTAGAGGTATAATGACAGATCGAGAGGCTCGATTAGAAAGAATCGGCGGAGAAGTTTTATGTTATATATGGTAATTTTTCTGATATCCGAATTATATTATATGAAATGCAAAACTTCTATAAATTTTTGTGAAAAAAAAAGAGAGAGAGAAAACACAGGTCTCTGATATCACTCCTCATACTTTAATGAATGCGTGAAAGGGGTTTAACAGGAATAGGAATAAAAAAAACAAACGGATTCATGAGGGTTTAATTAAATTATTGAATAAATTTCCAGAGGTATGTTCCAGGTTCATTTTTATTTTCATAATGAAAATTCTAGACTATCTTTCTGAAAAGGTTCGACGTACTCTTCTTTTATACGTATACGACAGAGAAAGACAAAATGAAAGTATAAGTAATTTTATTAGACTCACTGTTTTTTCAGCCTCAACATTTTGGGGTACGATTTTAGAAGTTAAAAATTTAAGGAAACCATATTTTCTTCCAATTAAATGGATTCGGGATTAAGTTAAGGAATGACAAATATGAAAATAAGGGCCTCTGTTCGTAAAATTTGTGAAAAATGTCGATTGATCCGCAGGCGAGGGCGAATTATAGTAATTTGTTCCAATCCAAGACATAAACAAAGACAAGGATAATATTTCCACAAGAAAGGGCTTTCAATTATAAAGGACTGAATGCACAAATAACAATATTTAAAAGATTTGAAATTTCAATATAATATAAATTACAATAAATTACATAAAATTATATATGATTATATATATAAATCATATTATTTATATTAAGATATATAGTATATAAGATATATAGTATATAAGATATATAGTAATTATTTGAATATATGCAAATTAAAAATTATTGAAATTCGAAATTATATTTATATATATATTATAACTATTATAAGATAACTATTATAAGTATAATAGATATTTTTTATCTTTTAAATAAATCGGAAATTCAATTTTTGGTAATTGTATTCGATATTAATAGAAATAGAATACATAATTAATAGAAATAGAATACATTAATATCGAATACAATTAATATTCTATTAATTGTAGTTTCTAATTAAAAAAAAAAAGTAAAGCATCCGTTTTTGACATGAAATGGATATATCCATATACCTCGGACTTCTATTTATGAAATAACAAAAAGATAATAAGATATGGCAAAACCTATACCAAAAATTGGTTCGCGTAAAAATGGACGTATTGGTTCTCGTAAGCATACTCGTAAAATACCAAAGGGAGTTATTCATGTTCAAGCAAGTTTCAACAATACCATTGTGACTGTTACAGATGTACGGGGGCGGGTCATTTCGTGGTCCTCTGCTGGTACTTGTGGATTCAAGGGTACACGAAGAGGAACACCATTTGCCGCTCAAACCGCAGCAGGAAATGCTATTCGAACAGTAGCGGATCAAGGCATGCAACGAGCAGAAGTCATGATAAAAGGTCCCGGTCTCGGAAGAGATGCGGCATTAAGAGCTATTCGTAGAAGTGGCATACTATTAAATTTTATACGGGATGTAACCCCTATGCCACATAATGGGTGTAGGTCCCCTAAAAAAAGACGTGTGTAAAACGAAAAATAAACATAGAAGAGATTGGATTTCAAGAGAAATAAACAATTCAAGGATTTGAAAAAAAAAAAATAAAATAGATTACTATGGTTCGAGAGAAAGTAAGAGTAGCTACTCAGACACTACAGTGGAAGTGTGTTGAATCAAGAGTAGACAATAAGCGTCTTTATTATGGTCGCTTTATTCTGTCTCCACTTATGAAAGGCCAAGCCG